AATTAATTATTAATTAATTTGCTTTGAAGTTTGTAATTTATAAATTATTTTTATTAAAATGTTTAAAATTAGTTACTAATTTTATTTATTAGAATATTATTATTATTATATTATAAATTATTCATTTATTTATAAATTTAATATTAAAAGGTTATGAGGGGATAACGAAATTTTATAATGGGAGTATTTACCAATTTATAATTATTTATGTTTATAAATTAATAATGTAAAAGTGGATTAATTATTAATTAATTTACTAATTTTTATTATTTATTTAATTAATTATTTATTAAATTTATTTTATTTTATTTATAATTAATATAATAAAATATTAATAGGGGATAATATTTATACAATATATTATGCAAATAATATTAGGATTAATTACCAATCAGTAATTATTAATAATAGATTTTATTTATTAAGATAATATTACTTATTTTATTTATTTATTAATTAATTTATTGGAAATTAGATTATTTTTTAATTTACAATTGATTGTATAAAGTTTTATTTTGGCTTGTAAATTTATTATTAGTTTAATTTACATGTAAATTTTTATAAGAATATTTATTTATTTTAATAATAAATAATTTTTTTTTATCCGCAGTAATTAATATTATTAATTAAGGAAACTTAGAAATAGTAATACTAAAGAGTATTGGCTAAATTTGTGCCAGCAGCCGCGGTTATACGAATAATGCAAATAAATTTTTTTAGTTAAAGTTAAATTGTTTAGTTTTAAAATAAGATTGAATTTATTAGGTGAAATTTTAAATTTATTAATTTTTTTTATAAAATAATTGAAACTTAAAAATTTTAGTAATAAACTAGGATTAGATACCCTATTATTTAAAATGTAAATTTAAAAACTAAGGTAGTAGTAGTTATGTTCTTGAAACTTAAAAAATTTGGCGGTATTTTAGTCTATTCAGAGGAACCTGTTCTGTAATCGATAATCCACGATGGACCTTACTTAAGTTTGTAATCAGTTTATATACCGTCGTTATTAGAATATTTTATAAGAATGTTAATTTTCAAGGTTTTTAAAAAGAAAATATATCAGATCAAGGTGTAGCTAATATTTAAGTAGAAATGGGTTACAATAAATTTATTTAAACGAATATAAATTTGAAATATTTATTGAAGGTGGATTTGATAGTAAAATTATAAAGATTGATAATTTGATTTTAGCTCTAAAATATGCACACATCGCCCGTCACTCTTATTACTAAGGTAAGATAAGTCGTAACATAGTAGATGTACTGGAAAGTGTACCTAGAATGCAATTTAAAGCTTATTTAGTAAAGTATTTCATTTACATTGAAAAGATTTTTGTGCAAATCAATATAAATTGATTAGATTTTATTTATTAATAATTTTTTTTTTATATTATAAATTATTAAAAATAATTATAAATTTAATTGTTTTAGTATTTAATAAAGAAAAAATAATATTAATTATAGTTAAATAGTATTGTGAAAGAAAATTGAAATAATTTGAAAAATTTTTATTTTAAAAGAAGATTTAATTTATTGTACCTTGTGTATCAGGGTTTATCAAATAAAAATTATTTAAAATAATTTTCTCGATTTTAAAAGAGTTAATATATTATAAAAGTTAATGTAACAAAATTATTTTAAATAATATATTAGAAATGAAATGTTATTCGTTTTTAAAGGTATCTAGTTTTTTAAGAAATAAATTTAATTTAGAAATTTTATATTATTTAATTAAATAAATTAATTAAATAAGTATTTAATTTTAATATTTTATGGGATAAGCTGTGAAATAAATTTTTAAAAATAAATAAATATATTAATAAATATAAGCTTAGAAATAGTTATTATTAGTAAAAGTGTTATAATTTATTTTATAATAATTATTATTTATTAAAATTTTAAATTTTTATTAAAATGTTCATTTTAATAAAAAAAATGAATAAATTATGATAAAATTAGTATATTATATTGTAAAAATAAATATAAATGAAAAGTTTTTATAAAGAACTCGGCAAAAGTAATATTCGCCTGTTTAACAAAAACATGTCTTTTTGAATTTTTTTTAAAGTCTGACCTGCCCACTGAAGTTTTTTAAATGGCCGCAGTATACTAACTGTGCAAAGGTAGCATAATCATTAGTCTTTTAATTGAAGGCTGGTATGAATGGTTGGACGAGATATTAACTGTTTCATAAAAATTTATAGTAGAATTTTATTTTTTAGTCAAAAAGCTAAAATTTATTTAAAAGACGAGAAGACCCTATAAATCTTTATATTTATATTATTATAATTTTGTAGATTTTTTTTATTATAATAATAGATTATATTTTATTGGGGTGATATTAAAATTTGATAAACTTTTAATTGTTTAAATCATTAATTTATGAATAATTGATCCGTTATTAGTGATTAAAAAAACAAGTTACTTTAGGGATAACAGCGTAATTTTTTTGGAGAGTTCATATCGATAAAAAAGATTGCGACCTCGATGTTGGATTAAGATATAATTTTAGGTGTAGCCGCTTAAATTTTAAGTCTGTTCGACTTTTAAATTCTTACATGATCTGAGTTCAAACCGGCGTAAGCCAGGTTGGTTTCTATCTTTAAAAAATAAAAATATTTCAGTACGAAAGGACCTAATATTTAATAAATTATTATTTTTATATTGAATATAATTAATATATATTACTATTTTGGCAGATTAGTGCAATAAATTTAGAATTTATTTATGTAATTTTTATTACAAATAGTACTTGTTTTTTATAGAAAATTTATTATTTATTATTGGAAGATTATTGTTAATTATTTTTGTATTAGTAAGAGTAGCTTTTTTAACTCTTTTAGAACGAAAGGTTTTAGGGTATATTCAAATTCGTAAGGGACCTAATAAAGTTGGAATTGCAGGAATTCCTCAACCTTTTTGTGATGCAATTAAATTATTTACTAAGGAACAAACTTATCCTTTATTGTCTAATTATATTTCTTATTATTTTTCGCCTATTTTTTCATTATTTTTATCTTTATTAGTATGAATATGTATGCCAGTGTTTGTAAAACTTTTTTCTTTTAATTTGGGATTATTATTTTTTTTATGTTGTACAAGTTTAGGTGTTTATACAGTAATAATTGCTGGTTGGTCATCTAATTCTAATTATGCTTTATTAGGAGGGTTACGGGCTGTTGCTCAAACTATTTCTTATGAAGTTAGATTAGCTTTAGTTTTATTAAGTTTTATTTTTTTAATTGGAGGGTATAATATATTAATATTTTATAAATATCAAATATTTATTTGATTTTTATTTATTATGTTTCCAATAGCATTAGTTTGATTTAGAATTTCTTTAGCTGAAACTAATCGAACTCCCTTTGATTTTGCTGAAGGAGAATCTGAATTAGTTTCGGGGTTTAATGTAGAATATAGAAGAGGAGGATTTGCTTTAATTTTTTTAGCAGAATATGCAAGTATTTTATTTATGAGAATATTATTTTGTGTTATATTTTTAGGAAGAGATGTATTTTCTTTTTTTTTTTATATTAAGTTAACTTTTGTTTCTTTTATATTTATTTGAGTGCGTGGAACTTTACCTCGTTTTCGATATGATAAATTAATATATTTAGCTTGAAAGAGTTTTTTACCTTTTTCATTAAATTTTCTTTTGTTTTTTGTAGGATTTAAGATTTTTTTATTTTACTTAATTTAATGAATTTTTTTTAGTAAAAGTTAATAGAAAATTTGATTTCTATCTTATGTTTTCAAAACATATGCTTATTTCAAGCTCATTAACTAATTTAATAAGTTATCTCATCATTTAATAATTAAAGGATTTAATATAAAGTAAGCAAAATAAATTACAGTTAAAATTTGTCCAATTACAACGTAAGGTTCTTCAACTGGTCGAGCTCCAATTCATGTTAATAGAATCACTGTTACTACTATTACTCAGAATAAAATTTGATTAACAGGGTAAAATTGAATTCCTCGGAATTTTCTTAGGTGATAAAATGGAAGAATAGCTAAGATTGCAATAGAAAGAACTAGTGCAATTACTCCTCCTAATTTATTAGGGATTGATCGTAAAATAGCATAAGCAAATAGAAAGTATCATTCTGGTTGGATATGAACTGGTGTTACTAATGGATTAGCTGGGATAAAGTTATCTGGGTCTCCTAGAAGGTAAGGGTTAATTAGTACTAATAAAATTAATATTATTGTTATTACAATAAATCCTACAATATCTTTGAAGGTAAAATATGGATGAAATGGGATTTTATCAATATTAGAATTTAATCCTATAGGATTATTTGATCCAGTTTCATGTAAAAATAAAATATGAATTAATGTTGCAGCTAAGACGATAAATGGTAAAATAAAATGAAAGGTAAAAAATCGAGTTAATGTTGCATTATCAACAGCAAATCCTCCTCATACTCATTGTACTAAATCAATTCCTAAATAAGGAATAGCTGATAATAAATTAGTAATAACTGTTGCTCCTCAAAAAGATATTTGACCTCATGGTAGTACATATCCTATAAAAGCTGTTCCTATGACTAAGAATAAAATAATTACTCCTACTAATCAAGTAGGAGTAAATAAATATGAACCATAGTAAATTCCTCGTCCTACATGTAAATAAATACAAATAAAAAAAAATGATGCACCATTAGCGTGTATAGTTCGTAATAATCATCCATAATTTACATCTCGACAAATATGGTTAACTCTATTGAAAGCTAGGCTAATATCTGCTGTATAATGTATAGCTAAAAATAGTCCAGTTAAAATTTGAATTATTAAACATAGAAATAATAAAGATCCAAAATTTCATCAGGCTGAAATATTGATAGGAGCTGGTAAATCTACTAAAGCACTATTAGCAATTCTAAAAATTGGGTGTTTAATTCGTAAAGGTTTGTTCATTAGTTAAATATAGGACGAAGGGGTCCCTTAAATAATTTAGTAATTTTAACTACTGCAATTAATGTAATTAATAAATAATTTATTAATAAAATTGTTAATAAGTTAGTTGGATAATTATATAATTTATTAAGAGATAGAGAATTTTCTATTAAATATGAGTTTATCTCATAAATTGATTTGATTTCTAAATTTTGATATTGTAGTAAAAGATTTTTATCTATAAAAAATAGTATAATAATTATGGTAGAAAAAATTATTGAGGAAATTAATAGTAATTTAATTGAAAATGTAAATATTTCATTTGAAGCTAAAGAAGTTACATAAATAAATAAAACTAATATTCCTCCTAAAAATACTAAAAATAAAATATAAGAAAATCAAAATCTTTTAGTTATAAGACCTGATGATATAGTTACTAATGTAGTTTGGATTAAAAGAATTAATCCTATTGCTAATGGGTGTTTTATATTTATAAAAATAAAATTAAAAATAATTAAAAGAGTTAATAAAATTCATTGTATAATATCAAGAGGTAGTTTAATTAAAATATTAATTTTGGGGATTAATGATAAAGAAATTTCTTTTCTCTTGAAGTTTTAAAAGAAATAATCTTATTTTTGATTTACAAGACCAATGTTTTTGTTAAACTATTAAAACTAATGATAGCAATTTTAAATTGAAGCTTACCAAGTATTTTATTTATTATAGGAGTATTTACTTTTGTTTCTAATCGAAAACATTTATTATCTATATTGTTAAGATTAGAATATATTGTTTTAAGATTATTTCTTTTATTATTTATTTATTTAAATATATTGAACTATGAGAATTTTTTTAGAATGATATTTTTAACTTTTAGTGTATGTGAAGGAGCTTTAGGACTTTCAATTTTAGTGTCAATAATTCGTACTCATGGAAATGATTATTTTCAAAGATTTAATATTTTACAATGTTAAAAATTATTATTAGAATTTTATTTCTATTTCCATTATGTTTAATATATAATACTTATTGAATGGTACAAAGTTTATTATTTTTATTAAGTTTTGTTTTTATTTTAATAAATATATATAGAAATTATTTTATATCAATTTCTTATTTATTTGGATGTGATATAATTTCTTATGGTTTAATTTTATTAAGATTATGAATTGTTTCTTTAATATTAATGGCTAGTGAATCTATTTATAAATATGGAAATTATATTAATTTATTTTTATTAAATATTATTTTATTATTAGTTTTATTAGTATTAACTTTTAGAAGAATGAGAATATTTATATTTTATTTATTTTTTGAAAGAAGTTTAATTCCTACTTTATTTTTGATTTTAGGATGGGGATATCAGCCTGAACGTTTACAAGCAGGAGTTTACTTATTATTTTATACTTTATTAGTTTCTTTGCCTATATTAATTGGTATTTTTTATTTATACAAAATTACTGGAACTTTAAATTTTTATTTATTAAATAATTATATATTTAATTATGAAATTTTGTATTTTTCATTAGTTATAGCTTTTTTAGTAAAAATGCCAATGTTTTTAGTTCATTTGTGATTACCTAAGGCTCATGTAGAAGCTCCTGTTTCTGGATCAATAATTTTAGCTGGTATTATATTAAAATTAGGGGGTTATGGATTATTGCGGGTGTTTCCCTTTTTACAGTTAATAGGATTGAAATTTAATTTTATTTGAATTAGAATTAGATTAGTGGGAGGTGTATTAGTTAGATTAATTTGTTTACGTCAGACTGATTTAAAGGCTTTAATTGCTTATTCTTCAGTTGCTCATATGGGTATTGTATTAGCTGGATTAATAACTTTAACTTATATAGGAATTTGTGGTTCTTATACTTTAATAATTGCTCATGGTTTATGTTCTTCTGGGTTATTTTGTTTAGCTAATATTTCTTATGAACGGACAGGTAGACGAAGTTTATTAATTAATAAGGGTATATTAAATTTTATACCTTCTATAGCATTATGATGATTTTTATTAAGATCTGCTAATATAGCAGCTCCTCCAACTTTAAATTTATTAGGTGAAATTTCTTTGATTAATAGAATTGTTAGTTGATCTTGAATTTCTATATTTATATTATCTTTATTATCTTTTTTTAGAGCAGCTTATACCTTATATTTATACGCTTATAGTCAACACGGTAAAATTTTTTCGGGGGTTTATTCTTTTAGAAGAGGATCTGTTCGAGAATTTTTACTTTTATTTTTACATTGATTTCCTTTAAATTTATTAATTTTAAAGGGAGATATATGTATATTATGATTATGTTTAAATAGTTTAATAAAAATATTGATTTGTGGTATCAATGATAAGAGATTTTCTTTTTAAATCGTGAAATATATATCAATTTGTACAATTAGTTTTGTAAGATTATTTTTTTTTAGATTAGTTTCTTTTTTAATAGGTCTTATTTTTATTATAAATGATTATAGAATTTTTATTGAATGAGAAGTAGTTTCATTAAATTCAATAAGTATTGTTATAACTTTATTATTAGATTGAATAAGTTTAATTTTTATGTCTTTTGTTTTAATAATTTCTTCATTAGTTATTTTTTATAGAAAGGAATATATAGAAAGTGATTATAAAATTAATCGATTTATTATATTAGTATTAATATTTGTTAGTTCTATAATATTATTAATTATTAGTCCTAATTTAATTAGAATTTTATTAGGGTGAGATGGTTTAGGGTTAGTTTCTTATTGTTTAGTTATTTATTTTCAGAATGTTAAATCTTATAATGCTGGTATATTAACAGCATTATCTAATCGAATTGGAGATGTAGCTCTTTTATTAGCTATTGCTTGAATATTAAATTATGGAAGTTGAAATTATATTTTTTATTTAGAAGTAATAAAAAGTGATATAGAAATAATAATTGTAGGAGTATTAGTAATATTAGCTGCAATAACTAAGAGTGCTCAAATTCCTTTTTCTTCATGGTTACCAGCTGCTATAGCAGCTCCTACTCCAGTTTCAGCTTTAGTACATTCTTCAACTTTAGTAACAGCAGGTGTTTATTTGTTAATTCGATTTAATATTTTATTGAGAACTTCATGAATAGGTAATTTGTTATTATTATTATCTGGTTTAACTATATTTATAGCTGGATTAGGAGCTAATTATGAATTTGATTTAAAGAAAATTATTGCTTTATCAACTTTAAGACAGTTGGGTTTAATAATGAGAATTTTATCAATAGGATATTATAAATTAGCCTTTTTTCATTTACTTACTCATGCTTTATTTAAGGCTTTATTATTCATATGTGCTGGAGCTATTATTCATAATATAAATAATTCTCAGGATATTCGTTTAATGGGCAGTTTAAGTTTAATAATACCATTAACTTCTTCTTGTTTTAATGTTGCTAATTTAGCTTTATGTGGAATACCTTTTTTAGCTGGATTTTATTCTAAGGATTTAATTTTAGAAACTGTTTCTTTATCTTATATTAATATGTTTTCTTTTTTTCTTTATTTTTTTTCAACAGGTTTAACTGTTTGTTATTCTTTTCGATTAGTTTATTATACGATGACTGGGGATTCAAATTTTTCTTCTTTAAATATATTAAATGATGAAGGTTGAATTATATTAAAAAGTATACTTGGGTTATTAATTTTAAGAATTTTTGGAGGAAGAATATTAAGATGATTAATTTTTCCTACTCCAGTAGTAGTTGTACTTCCTTCTTATTTAAAATTATTAACATTGTTTGTTTGTATTATTGGAGGAGTAAGAGGTTATATAATTTCAAATATTTCTTTATTTTTTTATAATAGGGCTTTAAATAATTATAATTTTTCTTATTTTTTAGGTTCAATATGATTTATACCTTATATTTCTACTTATGGAATTATTAATTATTCTTTAATTGTTGGAAATATAGTAGTAAAGTCATTTGATCAAGGTTGATCTGAATATTTTGGTGGTCAACAGCTTTATTTAAGTTTAGTTAAAAATTCTCAACTAAATCAAATATTACAAAATAATAATTTAAAAATTTATTTATTAAGTTTTATTTTTTGAGTAATAATTTTATACTTATATATAATTTGTTTATATTCAAATAGCTTATAACTAGAGTATGACATTGAAGATGTTAGGGAGATTAATTTAATCTTTGAATATAATGAATTTTTTTTAGTAATTTATAAAAAAAATATTTTTAATTTTACAATGAAAATGTAATGTTTTTATTAAACTATATAAATAATAGAAGTATAAATGGAATTTAACCATTAAAAGAAAAAAGTTAGCAGCTTTTACTTGAACATCATACTTCTTTAATTGGAGTATTGATCTCATTTCTATCATTAACAGTGATAAGCCTCTTTTTGGCTTCAATTAAAGAATAAGGGTAAATAATACCTAAGATTAGGTCGAAACTAATTGCAATATATCGCTTCATATTCAAGGTAGATTGAGAGATCAATACTTTTTGAATGCAAATCAAATGTTATAATTAACTACAACCCTAATTAATTTGATCAATTTAATATTCCTTGATTTCATTCATGATAGAGACCTAGTAATAAGATTAAAATAAAAATAATTGAAGTAATTGTTCATATTATTAGATTAGAAAATTTAATAATTAAAATAATAGGGAGAATTAAAGCAATTTCTACATCAAAAATTAAAAAAATAATTGTAATTAAGAAAAATCGAAGTGAAAATGGTAATCGAGAAGATGATTTGGGGTCAAATCCACATTCAAATGGGGATGCTTTTTCTCGGTCAACTAATGTTTTTTTTGAAAGAATTGAAGCTAGTAGTATTACTACAATTGAAATTAATAAAATAATTGAGCTAATTGTTAAAATTGATAAAATTATCTATACTATTAATAATAGACCATATGATTGGAAGTCAAATATACTTTTTATACTATATAGATAATTAATTAATTTCCTCATCAATAGATTGAAACATAAAGGAATAGTCAAACAATATCAACAAAATGTCAATATCAAGCAGCAGCTTCAAATCCAAAATGATGATTTTTAGAAAAATGATTATTTAAATGACGAATTAAACAAATTAATAAAAAAGTAGTTCCAATTAATACATGAACTCCATGGAATCCTGTTGCTATAAAAAAAGTTGATCCATAAACAGAGTCAGCAATTGTAAATGGAGCTTCGATGTATTCATAAGCTTGGAGAATAGTGAAGTAAATTCCTAAAATTACTGTAAAAAATAGTCCTTGAGTAGTTTGAGAGTGGTTTCTTTCTATTAAACTATGATGAGCTCAAGTTACAGTAATTCCTGAAGTTAATAGAATTACTGTATTTAATAAGGGAATTTGGAAAGGATTAAAGGGAGTAATTCCTATAGGGGGTCATATAGCTCCTAATTCAATTGATGGGGAAAGACTTCTATGAAAAAAAGCTCAAAAGAATGAAACAAAAAATAAGACTTCTGATAAAATAAATAGAATTATTCCTCATCGTAATCCTGTAGTTACTGCATCAGTATGAAGACCTTGGAAAGTTCCTTCTCGAGAAACATCTCGTCATCATTGGTAAACAGTTAAAATAGTAATAATATTACCTAATAAAAATAATGACATATCATATTGATGGAATCATTTTACTATTCCAGCAACAGTTGTTATAGCTCCAATTGAAGCTGTTAATGGTCATGGACTATAGTCTACTAAGTGAAATGGGTGATTTGAATGAGTTGACATTAGTTTACTTCACTAGAATAAAGAGTTCTAAGGACAGCGAATACGTAGGATTGAATTATAGCAACAGCTGATTCAAGAATTAATAAAGCAATTTGTGTAATAATTAAAATACTTAATAGGATTGTTGATATAGAAGGACCTGTATTACCTAATAGGGTTAATAATAAATGACCTGCAATTATATTAGCTGTTAATCGTACTGCTAAAGTTCCTGGACGAATTATATTACTGATTGTTTCAATACATACTATAAAAGGTATTAATACCGCTGGAGTTCCTTGGGGTACTAAGTGAGCAAATATATGTTGTGTGTTATTAATTCATCCAAATAATATAAAACATAGTCATAAAGGAAGAGCTAAAGTAAGTGTTAAAGTTAAGTGACTTGTACTTGTAAAGATATAAGGAAATAGTCCTATAAAATTATTAAAAAGAATTATAGAAAATAGTGAAATGAAAATTAGTGTTGATCCGTTTGATCCTATAGGACCTAAAAGAGTTTTAAATTCTTTATGGAGAGTTAATAAAATATTATTTCAAAAAATGTGATAACGAGAGGGTATTAGTCAATATATAGAAGGAATTATTAAAATTCCTAAAAATGTTCTTAATCAATTTAATGATAAATTAAAAATACTAGAAGAAGGGTCAAATACTGAGAATAAATTTGTTATCATTTTCAATTTAATGAATTTGTAGATTGTGTTTTATCAATTAAGTTTGATTTAGGTATAGAAGGAATAAATGCGTAGTAATTTATTATATTAAAAATTATAAAAGCAATTGAAAAAATAATAAATAAGCTTAATCAACCAATAGGTGCTATTTGAGGGATTAAAAAATATCAATAAATTGATAATTTTAGTTTGACAAACTAATGTTATATTATTTAACTAATTTTTTTTTCATTAGAAGTAAGTGCTAATTTACTATAAAATGGTTTAAGAGACCAGTACTTGCTTTCAGTCATCTAATGAAGAATTTATGTTATTAGAAATTCATTTAATAAAATAATTTACTGGAATTCTTTCAATTACAATTGGTATAAAACTATGATTAGCTCCGCAAATTTCTGAACATTGTCCATAAAATAAACCAGGTCGGTTAATTAAAAAATTTGTTTGATTTAATCGACCAGGGGTACCATCTACTTTTACTCCTAATGCTGGAATAGTTCAAGAGTGAATTACATCTGCAGCAGTTACTAAAATTCGAATTTGAGAATTTATTGGTAAAATTACTCGATTATCTACATCTAATAAACGGAATCTATCAATTGATAGTTCATTAGTGGGGATTATATATGAATCAAATTCAATATTTGTAAAATCTGAATATTCATAACTTCAGTATCACTGATGTCCAATTGCCTTTAAAGTAATTGAAGGTTCATTAATTTCATCAAGTAAATATAAAAGTCGAAGGGAAGGTAAAGCAATAAATAGTAAAATAATTGCTGGTAAAATTGTTCAAATAATTTCAATAGTTTGCCCATGTAGTAAATATCGATTTACGTATTTATTAAAAAATAACATTAATATTAAATATCCTACAAAAATAGTAATTATTACTAAAATTAAAAGTGCGTGATCGTGAAAAAAGACTAATTGTTCTATTAAAGGGGAAGAACTATCTTGTAATCCTAAATTTGCTCATGTTGACATTTATTTTTATTTTCTAATAAAAGTAAAATACTTTATATATGGAGCTTAAATCCATTGCACTAATCTGCCATATTAGAAATTAGTTAATAAAGGCAATTCAGAATAACTGTGTTCAGCTGGAGGAGTATTTTGTAATCATTCAATTGATGAATTTAGTTGAATAGGAAATAAAACTTGACGTTGAGAAACAAGACTTTCTCAAATAATGAAAAAGAAAAATAAAATTCCTAGCAATGAAATTGTTGATCCAATTGTAGAAATTACGTTTCAAGTTGTATAAGCATCTGGGTAATCTGAGTATCGTCGTGGTATTCCTGCTAATCCTAAAAAGTGTTGTGGAAAGAATGTTAGATTTACTCCAATAAATATAATAGTAAATTGACTTTTTAATATTTTTGTATTTAAAGTTAATCCTGTAAATAAAGGATATCAATGAACAAATCCTGCTATAATGGCAAATACAGCTCCCATTGATAGTACATAGTGGAAATGAGCTACTACATAGTATGTGTCATGTAAAATAATATCAACTGAAGAATTAGCTAGAACAACCCCAGTTAATCCACCTACTGTAAATAAGAATACAAATCCTAAAGCTCATAAAGTAGCAGGGGAATAATTTAATTGAGTTCCGTAAAGAGTTGCTAGTCAACTAAAAATTTTAATTCCAGTTGGTACAGCAATAATTATAGTAGCTGAGGTAAAGTAAGCTCGAGTATCTACATCTATTCCAACTGTAAATATATGATGAGCTCATACAATAAATCCTAATAATCCAATAGCTAATATAGCATAAATTATTCCTAATGCACCAAATGTTTCTTTTTTTCCTGATTCTTGGCTAATAATATGGGAAATTATCCCAAATCCAGGTAAAATTAAAATATAAACTTCAGGGTGTCCAAAAAATCAAAATAGATGTTGATATAAAATTGGGTCTCCTCCTCCTGCTGGGTCGAAGAATGATGTATTAAGATTTCGATCAGTTAATAGTATTGTAATAGCTCCTGCCAATACTGGTAAGGATAATAAAAGTAATAAAGCTGTAATTACTACTGATCAAACAAATAGAGGTATTCGATCAAAAGTAATTCCTGTTGATCGTATATTAATAACTGTAGTGATAAAATTTACAGCACCTAAAATTGAAGAAATTCCTGCTAAATGGAGAGAAAAAATAGCTAAATCAACAGAAGCTCCTCCATGAGCGATATTAGATGATAAAGGTGGGTAAACTGTTCATCCTGTTCCAGCTCCATTTTCTACTATACTACTTACTAATAATAAAGTTAATGCAGGAGGTAAAAGTCAAAATCTTATATTATTTATTCGAGGGAATGCTATATCTGGAGCTCCTAACATTAAAGGAACTAATCAATTTCCAAACCCTCCAATTATAATGGGTATTACTATAAAGAAAATTATAATAAAAGCATGAGCTGTAACAATTACATTATAAATTTGATCATCTCCAATTAATGCTCCAGGGTGTCCTAATTCAGCTCGGACTAAAATTCTTAATGAAGTTCCGATTATTCCAGATCATGCTCCAAAAATAAAATATAAAGTACCAATATCTTTATGATTAGTTGAAAATAATCATTGTCGCGATTAAATGGCTGAAATTTAGGCAATAGACTGTAAATCTATTCATGAGAATTATTTCTCTTTAATCATTGGCTTTATAGTCAATAATGATATTAGACTGCAATTCTAAAGGAGTAAATAATTTACTAAGGCTTAAAAGATTATTCTTATATTTATAGCTTTGAAGGCTATTAGTTTGTTTAACTTAAAGCCTTAAAATAAAAAATATAAAGAAGAAATTAAAAATAACCCAAAAGTTGAAATAAATGAAAAAATTATAAAAATTTTTATATAATTAGATTTAAATACAGAAAAATTTAGCCAATTATTTTCATAATAATTAAGTATAAAAGCTCTATAAGATAATCGTATATAAAAATATAGAGTAATTAATGTTATTAAAACTATAAATGTTAATAACATTAATTGATTATTTATAGTTAAAGATTGAATAACTATTCATTTAGGGAAAAATCCTATAAATGGAGGTAATCCTCCTAATGATAATAAATTAAAAAATAAAAAAAATTTTATAACTTTTGAATGAAAAAATAATGAAAATAATTGGTTAATATGGGATGTTTTAAATATATTAAATATAAAAATTATAGCACACGAAAGAAATGAATAAAATAAAAAATAAGTTATTCATAATAAATTTCTATTATATATTGCTGCTAGTATTCAACCTAAATGATTAATAGAAGAATATGCTATTAATTTTCGTAAAGAAGTTTGATTCAATCCTCCTAATGCACCAATTAATCTTGAAAGAATAATTCTTGTAATAATTAATGGTTTGAAAATAATATAAGAAATTAATATTAAAGGAGCAATTTTTTGTCAAGTTATTAAAATTAATACATTTGTTCAAGATAATCCTTCTATTACATTAGGAAATCAAAAGTGAAATGGAGCGGATCCTCTTTTTAAAAGAAGTGAAGAAAAAATTATTATTTCTATAAAATAATTTGAATTAATTTTACTTGAATTTAGTAAAAATAAAATTACTGCAAATAGAAATACTGAAGATGCTAATGCTTGGGTTAAAAAATACTTTAATGAGGCTTCTGTTGATATTAATTTATCATCTCTTATTAGGGGGATAAAAGATAACAAATTAATTTCTAAACCTATTCAAGCTCCTAACCAAGAGTTAGCAGAAATAGAAATTAATGTTCCTATTATTAAAATTCCGAAAAATATAATTTTTGATGAATTGTTAAAAATTAAAAAGAAAAGGATTAGAACCTTTATAAATGGGGTATGAGCCCAGTAGCTTAATTAGCTTATCTTTTTATATTTTGGTGTATGATGCACAAAAGTTTTTGATACTTTTAGAAATAGTTTAATTCTATTAAATATAATGAATGTAATATTATTACATAATTTACCCTATCAAGGTAATCCTTTTTATCAGGCAATTCATT